TCGTTTGGGCGAGGGCTTCCAAATACATCGTAAGCTAAACCCGTGCTGACGAATAACCAACCCGCAATAAATAAGGAAGGTATAGTAATGCTATGAATGACCCAGTATCGAATACTGGTAATAATATCCGCAAAAGAACGTTCTCCTGTGCTTCCAGACATGTTGAGCTCCGCATATTCTTGTACAGTCAGGGGGGGCCGATTCCGTAAAAGATTAAATCAGTAAATTTCCATTTACTGAAACCAATCTTTGTGAGATCGTCAATATTGTACCAAGGGTGTTTTTAGAGTATACCGAATCAGTATAGCTATCCTTCTTCTGACACAGCAATGCAATTTCACAATCAATATCGAAATGAAGTGTTAGATAATTTCTTTCTTCTTTTCTTGTTGCTTGTCGATGTAGAATTTTGTACCATTTAATATAAAATTCCTAAAATTCCTGTAGTATAAGGATTTTCTTCAGTAGAAACTGAAGATCAAGTAAAATGTGAATTCGACAGGTTGGTTTCCAATAATTTATGAAGGAGATTCTCATATTCTTACGATTCAATTAGACGTTACATCTAAAAACATACGTTTTGTGGTTGTATAAGATGTTTTTTGTTGGAATCTTTTTTTTTTTTTAGGAATTGGTTGGCCACCCAGTAACAAGTAACAATAGTAGATATTATTCAATGAAAGAAAGAGGAACAACGAATAAATAAAAAACAATAAATATTCGTGATGCACGCATTATTCTATTAGCCCCCCAAGGGGGTCCTTCGTGACCTAATTACAAAGATGGGTCTTTGTAATATGGAAAGATAAAATGTAAAACCCAGTTTCGATTGATCTTATCGTGCGATACTTTTTTCTTTTCAATCGCGAGATTATGTGAATGAACTACTACTGAGTTCGCTTTAAAGTAAAAAAAAAAGTGCATTAGAAGTGTCGTTCGAAAAAAAAAAAATGGATTCGATATTTCGATACAATAAAAAACAATCAAACTTATTTTCCAATTTTATTCCAGAGTGATTCAAAGAGAGTTTCATTTTGTGACTGAAGTTATAAAAAACGTTCTTAATTATTACTTTATTTATAATTTCTAATATTCTATATATACATATAGTTAGTTATATACATATATTAGTTCAGTCAACTCAAGAGTTGACCGATGAATCTATTGATTCAAAAGCGTGGGATGGGTAAATGTCACAGATGATTAATTGATTTCTTACTTATGTTACTCTATTTTTATTAGTATCGTCTATAATAATTGATGAATCAAATATTTTCAATTGAATTTATCCTTTCAATTGGTTGGTATTTTTGTTTATCCTCGTATCTTTCAAAAATTGAAACTTAGGGAAGTGCTTTAGAAACATATGTATAAAAAGAATTTCATTTAGCCTTTTCATGCCTACTATAACTAGTTATTTCGGTTTTCTACTAGCATCTTTGACTATAACCTCAGCTCTATTTATCGGTCTGAGCAAGATACGACTTATTTGAAATTAATTTAATGAACAATTTATAAAAAAATCTTTCTATGGTAGTTCATATATTCTCCAGTCCCTTACCAATTCTTGGTCATTGAGATGTATAGTCAATACAGATTAATATTTAAGGATAAATATTACCTCTCCCTTCCCCCTTTCAAACAAATTGAAATGATTGAAGTTTTTCTATTTGGAATCGTCTTAGGTCTAATTCCTATTACTTTGGCTGGATTATTCGTAACTGCCTATTTACAATACAGACGTGGTGATCAGTTGGATCTTTGATTAATTAACATCTCGTTTTTTATTGACCTCCTACTTCCTTTAATCCGCGGGAGGTCAAATTTAGGTTGCTGCTCAATTATTTTAGTGTAATTTTGACCTCCCGCGATTAACAAGAACACAGAATCACGCCCTGTAGGATTTGAACCTACGACATCGGGTTTTGGAGACCCACGTTCTACCGAACTGAACTAAGAGCGCTTTATTATCACAATAAATATTTTGTAACCCCAATTTATCTTGCATATATATATACTAAAAAAAATAAAAATAAAATATTTATTTAATTATGTATGTACAATTTTATTAATTGATCTCAATTGATCCCTCGTTACTGCTCAGAAGATAAGTAATAGGTAGGGATGACAGGATTTGAACCCGTGACATTTTGTACCCAAAACAAACGCGCTACCAAACTGCGCTACATCCCTTTCAATTGGTCTACAGTGTCATTGTAGAGAATCCCTGTCTTGTTTTCCACATCTTTATTTCCTACATTGATATACCCAAACTATCTTATCATTTCTTCCTTCTTCCTTTTGGTCTCATATATCATATAACAAACATATAATATGGTAAAAGACTTATATAAAGTATGAAATAAATATGAAATCTACCACAAAAAATTAATATTTTTTAGGAATTTAAGGCGGAAATGGACGTATTTTTTTCTTTTAATAAATATCTATTTTGTACATTTCAATTTGAATTAGGAACTCCGCGTACAAGTGGTAAGTCATTAACTACATATACACATCCGGTCATATATGTATTACCATTATGTATTACAAATTACAATAAAATTACAATAACGAATACAGAAAGAGGAGTTTTTAAAATGCGAGATCTAAAAACATATCTCTCCGTGGCACCGGTAGTAAGTACTCTATGGTTCGGGTCTTTAGCAGGTTTATTGATAGAGATCAATCGTTTTTTTCCGGATGCGTTGATATTCCCCTTTTTTTCATTCTAGCTATTGATATGGGAAGGGGAAGAAGATTAGAGATACAATCAAATATCTGTAACTAATCCCTACCCCTCCCTTCTTTTTTTCTTTGTTTTTTCTTTTTTTACTTATTCTTTCTAAAAAAAAAAAAAAACAAAGAAAAAGCGGTTTCACCCTCAGTGAAACTATGAACTCGGGCTCAGGCTCAAATTAAATTAATAATAGAATGGAAATGCGGTGGTTGGGGCAACAATATCATACAAGATACTTAACTGAAAATGAAATACTGTACGGCAATTAAAAATTATAAATATAGTTAGAAATCATTATATTACTTATTATTTATTACTATATTGATTGCAACAAAATATTTCTTTCATAATTTGATTTCGAGTTACCTGCTTCTATTTTTGTGTCCTTTCTTCTTCCTTGCTTCGGGTCGGAAAATTAAAGAATTGAGTGAATCAAAAACCAAAGGAGGTTCATGGCTAAGGGTAAAGATGTCCGAGTAACGGTTATTTTGGAATGTACCAGTTGTGTTCGAAATCGTGTTAATAAGGAATCAATGGGCATTTCCAGATATATTACTCAAAAGAATCGACACAATACGCCTAGTCGATTGGAATTGAGAAAATTCTGTCCCTGTTGTTACAAACATACGATTCATGGGGAGATAAAGAAATAGATCGAACCGATCGCTCGTGTGTCAGTCTTCCAAGGAAGATGAAAAATTACATATTATATATAACAATATATATATATAATTTATTTGAATTTATTTTTTAATTTATTTAAATATATTTTAATTTATTTAAATATAATTTATTTATTATTTATTTATTTAAATATAATTTTATTTATTTTAAATATAATTTATTTATTATTTATTTATTAAATAGAATTTAATTTATTTAAATAGAAACAAATAAATATAAACAAACCAAATCCTATTTCGATCGGATCAAAGATGATGTAGAATTAAGAAATAGGATTGGGATTTTCAGGATAAGGAATAAACAAACCATGGATAAATCCAAGCGAATCTTTCTTAAATCTAAGCGATCTTTTCGTAGGCGTTTGCCTCCGATCCAATCGGGGGATCGAATTGATTATAGAAACATGAGTTTAATTAGTCGATTTATTAGCGAACAAGGAAAAATATTATCTAGACGGGTGAATAGATTGACCTTAAAACAACAACGATTAATTACTATTGCTATAAAACAAGCTCGTATTTTATCTCCGTTACCTTTTCTTAATAATGAGAAACAATTTGAAAGAAGCGAGTCAACCGCTAGAGCTGCTGGTCTTAGAACCAGAAAAAAAATAGGTTGACTCTTCAATTGAATTGAATCAAAATAAAATTCCAATCCAAACTCAAATGCGGATTGACGTTTTTTTTTTTGTTCGAAAAATCGTAAAATCGAAATGTCCTGTCGTAAGAAAAAAAATGGGAGAAGAGGAATAAATATTTTTTATTTAACGTCTTTCTTCATTTTGATGACTTTATCATATTTTATCATACTAATTTCTACTCTACCTTCCCAGAGTTCATTCTCCAGGGAACTCCATTTAAACTATTCCAACGGATTCCTTCCAATCTCTTTATTTTATGATCTCATTGGAAATCATATAAAGACAACTCTTATTTAATATAGCTATTTGTGCAAGTATTTTACGATTAAGAAGTAACTGTCTCTTGTACAGATTGTGTATAAATTTACTATAACTGAAGTATACTTTATTCTCGCGAATTACTGCATTTATCCGAGTGATCCACAACCGACGAAAATCTCTCTTTTGTCTACCTCTATCCCGATGAGCCGAAACCAAAGCTCTTATTTTCTGTTGAGTAATAGTACGAGTAAGTCTTGAATGAGCCCCTCGAAAGGTTGATGCAAATAAACGAATTTTTGTTCTACGTCTTCGAGCTATATACCCTCGTTTAATTCTGGTCATTGAATAAATGAAACTTTGATGAATAACTAATTGATTTCCTTTCTTTCAGTTATTCCCTTCCCGTATCCTAGTCTATTAATAACAAAACGGATTCTTCCAATGTATAAAATTTAAATTCCAATGGCTTTTGCTACTATAACCTTCCCGACCACGATTTTTTTTTTTTTTTTTTCTAGGTGAAATGCCTAGAAAAAAATTGTATTGATATTAGGTATCAAAAACACATAAAACATAAAAGTAGTAAATATAAATGGATATAGTGGGTTCCATCGTTTCTATGGTTACTTCTTAAACGGTGAGGTCCTCTCTATACACCGGAGCCCTTCTTTCATTTAATCAATGTTATTGTTAACTTGTACAGTTCACACTCTTTGGCTCTACCCATAATTATCCAGTACGAGGTCTTTCACAATGAGATCTACTTATACAGTAACGGTATTTAATTATGAAGATTAGCTGAGTAGCTGACCCTGTTAGTCCGTTCTTGCAAGAGTAAGGCATAATTTTTCTGCTTTTTAAAATAGTATTTCCCCTGCTTAATGGATATCATTTGCTATCAATGGAGAATTCTTTCTCATCTTAAATTTAAAACGGAGTTGATTGGATTTGCACCAACGGAAACCATACATTTGATACCACAATAGAAGGATAGATCTTTTTTATTTTTAGATATTGAATGGAGTTCTTCCATTCTAGTCTATTCACTGGTACTGATCGTTGATACTGGATCAATTGTTTTCTTTCTTTTGTCCTAGCCCATGATCTGAACGAGTCGCACATACACCCTAGTACATGTTCCTCGTCGCTGAGGACATCCCCCAAGAGCGGGGGATTTCGTGACATTTCTGATTGGCTGTCTTGTGTTTCTAATAAGTTGTTTAATAGTTGGCATATTGAATCATATACATAATGGGCTGGTTTAGATCGATCTTAACCGGATGATTATGAATTATTTTATTTCTATATTAATAGATTAATGAATAGAATATTAAATCCGGTAAGAAGATAAAATCTCAAATCATCAATTCGTCTGAAATTTTTGTTATTTTTTCTTTTTTATTCAGTCGCTACAAGATCAACAATTCCATGAGCTTGGGCTTCTGTTGCTGACATAAAAACATCTCTTTCCATATCTTCGGATACAACCCATAAGGGTTTGCCTGTCCTTTGTACATAAACCCTTGTGACGGTTTCGCGCAGCTTCAAAAGTTCTTCCGCTTCCAAGATAAATTCTCCCGTCTGTGCCTCATAAAAAGAACTAGCAGGTTGATGGATCATTACCCTGATGATATAACATAATAAATGTTTATTCTATCTCGCATGATGATAAGGTGAAGAGATAAAGAATAATAAAATATATAATTGAACAACCGTACAGGCATCTTTTACGCATTGCATACGGCTCTATAATGGAATTCGTTTTTACCTTACTTAAATATCAAATAAATGAAATATAGGGTCTATCAGACTCGGGTTGGTAAATGATCCAATAACCACCCTTCTTTTTGTTTTTGGAGTAGTTCAAAAATACTATGATGGCTCCGTTGCTTTATATATTTATTTCGTCTGTTATTTAGCAATCCCAAAGTTTCTTTTTTTTTTTTTCAAATAAAAAAACAAGATTTTTTTTATTTTCATATTCTTTCATAACCTAAATATTGTTAAGAGCCTCCCGGCGTGAAAACAAAAAAGTTTGTGACGCTGAAATAGGCCTCCCGATAGATTAGATAAAATCGGAAATACCTTTTATCTCATACTACTCTTTCGATACATAATTTAAGGGTTAAAAAAATTTATCATATCGAATTCGAAGTGCCATGCTATTATTACTTAATATTCATATTTCATATAGCGCGAAGGCATAGTCTTCTTTTTTCTCTCAAATCAAATAAAAAACTCATTGGCGCCAAGCGTGAGGGAATGCTAGACGTTTGGTAATTTCTCCTCCGACCAGAATAAAAGATCCCATTGAAGCGGCTAATCCCATGCATATTGTCTGTATATCTGGTCGCACAAATTGCATAGTATCATAAATAGCTACTCCGGGTATTACCCATCCGCCAGGAGAATTTATAAACAAATATAGATCTTTGGTATCATCCTCTATACTGAGATATACCATAAGACCAATAAGTTGATTCGAGATCTCGCTATCAACCCCTTGGCCTAAAAAAAGTAATCTTTCTCGATAAAGTCGGTTGATTGGGATAAAGTTGTATCCCTTAGAAACCGTACATGCACCTTTTGATGCATACGGTTCAACAAAAATAACGAAAAAAAAAAGAATCAATGTGTAGATGTAGATTCTAGCGCTTTCTTTTATTTTTTTTTTTTTTTCATACCAGGTATAAAAAGGGGCTTTTCTTTCATTTTTCAAAAAAGATGGGTTTTGGCCTGTTTTGTTTATCTATAAAAAAAAATTACTAAATTTATCTAACTAACTTTTCATTGATGTATTGTTTCATCGAGATACAATCTCAATCGCGATGTAATTTTCTTGTTCCTGAATGGGCTTCTTCAATTTTTTTAGGTTTATGCTCTACTCCGAGTAAAGATCCGCCCGATTTGGATTTGCACATATATGACAAATGCCCCAATACCACGTCCTTTTGCTACGACTTCCTTTTTACAATTTATTTCATGTCTTACAACAGATATTCAATGCATTCATCATATTACTCGATTGATTAACTGTTTGAGATCACTTCTATTATAAATATATAAAGAAATAGAATATGATAGAAATAGTAATCATAAATAGATTTTTTACCGGTTTTTTTCTAAACGGAGCCTGGATACTTCATTTTATTGGCCTAACCAAGATAACCATAAATTATTCTAATTGATAATATTAATCTGTATACCCTCCCGAAAAAATGGATCTAATTGAACTTCACGCTCCAAATTTTTGATAATTCAATCAATCTTTCTTGGGCGAAGGGGAGGATATCTCGATCGGGGAAGAGAATGGGGAAATACCATATGACCCAATATATCTGACAAGTCGCACTATACGTCAATCCACAATGCATCTTCCTCTCCAGGACTTCGAAAAGGTACTCTTGGAACACCAATAGGCATTAAATAAAAGAAAAATTAAGTACTATATCTCACTTTGATGTGAAAGCGTAACAATGGATTTAGTGTCCTACTAATATTGGCCTTTATCATATTTTATCCATAGATTGACTAAGTTTATAAAAAAAGATAAAGAAGACAAAATGAATAAAGGAAAATTATTACAAATAAGTCCTTTGAATGATGAACAAATATATATATGCATTCACTCATAGAAAATGGTATCAACTCCCCTACCATTGCGTATTGGTACTTATCGGGTGTAGAATAGATCTGCTTCTTTTTGTTCCTACGAACAAAATAGTTTCATTATTACTAAAAGTAATTGAAAAGAATCAAACAAATCAAACAAATATTAATTCTTTCCCCAAGATAATCCACTAAAAAGAGGGTCCACAGCATAGTTTTTTCCAATGCAATAAAGTTACATTGTGTCTATTTTTCATTGATAAAGGGGTATTTCCATGGGTTTGCCTTGGTATCGTGTTCATACCGTCGTATTGAATGATCCCGGTCGTTTGATTTCTGTCCATATAATGCATACAGCTCTGGTTGCTGGTTGGGCCGGTTCGATGGCTCTATACGAATTAGCAGTTTTTGATCCTTCTGATCCTGTTCTTGATCCAATGTGGAGACAGGGTATGTTCGTTATACCCTTCATGACTCGTTTAGGAATAACCAATTCATGGGGCGGTTGGAGTATCACAGGGGGTACTGTAACGAATCCGGGTATTTGGAGTTACGAAGGTGTGGCCGGGGCACATATTGTGTTTTCGGGCTTGTGCTTTTTGGCAGCTATCTGGCATTGGGTGTATTGGGATCTAGAAATATTTACTGATGAACGTACAGGAAAACCCTCTTTGGATTTGCCTAAGATCTTTGGAATTCATTTATTTCTATCAGGGGTGGCTTGCTTTGGTTTTGGTGCATTTCATGTAACAGGATTGTATGGTCCTGGAATATGGGTGTCCGATCCTTATGGACTAACTGGAAGGGTACAATCCGTAAATCCAGCGTGGGGTGTGGAGGGTTTTGATCCTTTTGTTCCGGGAGGAATAGCCTCTCATCATATTGCAGCAGGGACCTTGGGCATATTGGCGGGTCTATTCCATCTTAGTGTACGTCCACCTCAACGCCTATACAAAGGATTACGTATGGGAAATATTGAAACCGTCCTTTCCAGTAGTATTGCTGCTGTCTTTTTTGCCGCTTTTGTAGTTGCTGGAACTATGTGGTATGGTTCAGCAACTACCCCGATTGAATTATTTGGTCCCACTCGTTATCAATGGGATCAAGGATACTTCCAACAAGAAATATATCGAAGAATTGGTGCTGGGTTGGCTGAAAATCAAAGTTTATCTGAAGCTTGGTCTAAAATTCCCGAAAAACTAGCTTTTTATGATTACATCGGCAATAATCCGGCAAAGGGGGGGTTATTCAGAGCGGGCTCAATGGACAACGGGGATGGAATAGCTGTTGGGTGGTTAGGACATCCTATCTTTAGAGATAAAGAGGGGCGCGAACTTTTTGTACGTCGTATGCCTACTTTTTTTGAAACATTTCCGGTTGTTTTGGTAGACGGAGACGGAATTGTTAGAGCCGATGTTCCTTTTAGAAGGGCGGAATCAAAATATAGTGTCGAACAAGTAGGTGTAACTGTCGAGTTCTATGGCGGCGAACTCAACGGAGTCAGTTATAGCGATCCCGCTACTGTGAAAAAATATGCTAGACGTGCTCAATTGGGTGAGATTTTTGAATTAGATCGTGCTACTTTGAAATCCGATGGTGTTTTTCGTAGCAGTCCACGGGGTTGGTTTACTTTTGGACATGCTTCGTTTGCTTTGCTCTTCTTCTTCGGACACATTTGGCATGGTGCTAGAACCTTGTTTCGAGATGTTTTTGCTGGTATTGATCCAGATTTAGATGCTCAAGTGGAATTTGGAGCATTCCAAAAACTTGGAGATCCAACTACAAGAAGACAAGTAGTCTGATACAATATGCTTTGTTACTTGTTACTTTTCATTTTTATTTTCTTTTTGTGATTTTTAGATGGGGTACCAGATAAATCTTGATTTGAATCACTGCCTTTTCTTTGACTCTTGTTCTTTATTTATCCGGGAGACGATCCCAAATAAACAGGTATGGAAGCTATAATTGTAAACCACGATCGAATCTATGGAAGCATTGGTTTATACATTCCTTTTAGTCTCAACTCTAGGAATAATTTTTTTCGCTATCTTTTTTCGAGACCCGCCTAAAGTTCCAACTAAAAAGGTGAAATGATTTGTCATTATCTCAATTGAAGTACGGATCCTCCCAATATTGGGAGGATCCGTACTTCAACTAGTCCCCGTGTTCCTCGAATGGATCTCTTAGTTGTTGAGAGGGTTGCCCAAAAGCAGTATATAAGGCGTACCCAGTAAAACTTACAAGTAAACCAGATAAAAAGATGGCAACTAGGGTTGCTGTTTCCATGATTATATAGTTTTAAGACATTATAAAGTTTTAAGACCACAATGGATCTATGATAAGATCATTTATTTACAACGGAATGGTATACAAAGTCAACAGATCTTACTGAATATAAAATATTATGGCTACACAAACCGTTGAAGGTAGTTCTAGATCTGGCCGCCCAAAACGAACTAATGCGGGGAGTTTATTGAAACCATTGAATTCAGAATATGGTAAAGTAGCTCCTGGGTGGGGAACTACTCCTTTGATGGGTCTCGCAATGGCTCTATTCGCGATATTCCTATCTATTATTTTGGAGATTTATAATTCTTCCATTTTACTGGATGGAATTTCAATGAATTAGATTCACAAGAACCATTAACTGGCTTTTTCAATACAAAGTGAAGCGTTTAGGTTTCTGATTTTTATCCCATTCTATTTTGGTAGTTTGACCGTGGAATTTCTTTGTTTCTGTATTTCCGGAATATGAGTGTGTGACTTGGTATAAATGATCCTATGGATAGTACAGAGAATGGGTCTGTCATCTTGATAGAGATGGTTTTACTTCGTCGGATATTCATTCTAGTATCTGGAGCACGGAATATATGAAATAGATTACTATTAGAACTATGATTCATACTTAATAGTCAGACCTCGTGTCCGGACTTCAAAAAATTTTTTCAAAGAGTTAGAAGTTATAAATAGAAATATTTTTATTCTTTCAAACTTTCGTTTATGCTTATTTTGATCAAAGGACAAAACAAAGGTTTCTTTGGTTTGGATTTTTAGTCATTATATCTATTCATTGAATAAGTGATGATCCAATGGTTCTTACTCAGGGAATTTTGGGACTTAGACTTAGTTTGAAAGGGTTTTATTGAATCATCGTGGTTTTAGTATGAATCTGAGGTTTTAATCAATTCATAGGGTCTTAACAAGAGAATTCCTATCAATAATAAAGAAAACAGCAGTAAAGCCGCATTACACATAAATAACACCAAAGAAAATAGGTAAATAGAAGATTCAAGAGGCCTATAACGATCAATATATAGACGAATGAGCCGACTTGATTTTTTGGCATTATAACCACAAAGAAGAGCTTTCGGATTTTTATTCTTTAGTATCTTCAAAAAAAAATTGAATCATAAATCATAGAATTAATAAATTTCAAACTTTATATTACACACATCCGTTAGAACTAGTATTTGGGTGTTTCTGTTTGAGCCGTACGAGATGAAATTTTCATATACGGTTCTCCGGGGGGGTCCCCTTGATTTACCTATCTCAATAAAATCTATGATTGGTTCGAAGAACGTCTTGAGATTCAGGCAATTGCCGATGATATAACTAGTAAATATGTTCCTCCTCACGTCAACATATTTTATTGTCTAGGGGGAATTACGCTTACTTGTTTTTTAGTACAAGTAGCTACCGGGTTTGCTATGACTTTTTATTATCGTCCGACCGTTACGGAGGCCTTTGCTTCTGTTCAATATATAATGACTGAAGCTAATTTTGGTTGGTTAATCCGATCAGTTCATCGATGGTCGGCAAGTATGATGGTCCTAATGATGATCCTGCACGTATTTCGCGTGTATCTCACCGGCGGCTTTAAAAAACCTCGTGAATTGACTTGGGTTACAGGTGTGGTTTTGGGTGTATTGACCGCATCTTTTGGTGTAACTGGTTATTCCTTACCTCGGGACCAAATTGGTTATTGGGCAGTAAAAATTGTAACAGGCGTACCAGACGCTATTCCTGTAATAGGCTCGCCTCTGGTAGAGTTATTACGCGGAAGTGCTAGTGTAGGACAATCCACTTTGACTCGTTTTTATAGTTTACACACTTTTGTATTACCTCTTCTTACCGCCGTATTTATGTTAATGCACTTCCCAATGATACGTAAGCAAGGTATTTCTGGTCCTTTATAAAGAATATATACCATCGTGTAATCAATCATCTATCACTTGGGGTAGGAACACTAGTATTTCATTGCTACAAATATGGATTATTGAAAAAAAAAAATAAGACATGTATTGGGATATTTCTCTTCAACTCTACAAAAATGTATTATTTTTTTGACACTCATAGTTGAAGTGAATTTTCCGAAGATAAAATGGATTATGGGAGTGTGTGACTTGAACTATTGATCGGGCCTTGCAGATATATGTCCTTATCTATCTGCCACATTTGAATTCACAACAAAAAAATGTGTCTTTGTTCCAACCACCGCGTAAGCCCCATACAGAAGATAGGCCGGTTCGTTTGAAGAGAATCTTTTCTATGATCAGACCCGATCAT